AGTAAAATGCCTGATTTAAAAGGGTTATCATGATAGGATAAATAATGTAATGAATTACTTTTACTACTCTTTACATTTTACAGAATTAAACCATATCCTAAAACATCAAAAATTTTTGTGCACCTTACACCAAAATGTAGGAAAGTAAGCTAAATTTTAAGCTAATGGGTTCATACCCCATTTATAGAGTTCATCTCTCTTTCCTAGCCCCTCAAACGATGATATTAACTACTCCAAATAAGTTATTGATTCAAAATCAATTACTTTTGGATTTACTTAAGGATCATTAAACACAAATTTTAAATTGGTAATGTTTTGCCATTGACATCACGCCAGAAAACTAAAGGAAAATAATCTTTTATTCTTCCAACCTTTAAAAAAGAATTCAATCGCTAAAAACCTCGCGCAGCCTAAAAAATAAATTGCCGGCTATAAGGATCATTAAACACAAATTTTAAATTGGTAATGTTTTGCCATTGACATCACGCCAGAAAACTAAAGGAAAATAATCTTTTATTCTTCCAACCTTTAAAAAAGAATTCAATCGCTAAAAACCTCGCGCAGCCTAAAAAATAAATTGCCGGCTATAAGGATCATTAAACACAAATTTTAAATTGGTAATGTTTTGCCATTGACATCACGCCAGAAAACTAAAGGAAAATAATCTTTTATTCTTCCAACCTTTAAAAAAGAATTCAATCGCTAAAAACCGTTGGAAAATTTAAAATAACTATTTACTTTTTAAAACTTCACAATTTATATATAACCTTCCAATTTATTATACCAATAAAATATTTTTTTTTATTAATATTATTAATTTCACAAAAGGAAAATAAGTTAAACTAATGAGTTTTATACCTCATTCAAGAATATTATTTCTTTTTCTAATGTCTAATAATTCAACTAAAATCCTTTTTTTAATAACATTAATTAGAGGATTACTAATTACATTATGTGCTAACTCCTGAATAGGAGCATGAATAGGTTTAGAAATTAATTTACTTTCATTTATTCCATTACTTTCTTCAAACAAAAATATATTTTCTACAGAAGCCTCCTTAAAATATTTCTTAATTCAAGTTATTGCATCCTCAACTCTTTTATTCTTAATTCTCCTAAAAACTAATATTCATGAAATATTTTACATAAAAAAATTTATATCTTGAAATAACTTAATCATAATTCCTCTTTTAATAAAAATTGCAGCTACACCATTCCATTGATGACTACCTTCAGTAGTTGAAGGCCTTTCTTGAATAAATTGTTTTATTATTTTATCAATTCAAAAAATTGCCCCACTAATATTAATTTCCTACCTATTAATTAATAATCACTTTATTCAAATCGTAATCATCACTTCAGCTTTAGTAGGGGCTATTGGTGGATTAAATCAAATTTCTTTACGAAAAATCCTTTCATTTTCTTCAATTAATCACATTGCATGAATACTAGTAGCTATAATTTTAGGTTCTAATTTATGATTATTATACTTTATCGTTTACACGATTAATATTATTTCCATTATATCTTTAACGGCAATAACTAATTTATCTTATATTTCACAGTCTTTCAATTCAATAAATAACCAAAAAATTATTAAATTTACATTATTTATTGCTATACTATCCCTAGGGGGATTACCTCCTTTTTTAGGTTTTTTTCCTAAATGAATTATAATTCAATTTATAGCACAAAATCTAATAATTTTTACATCAATTATTTTAATTTTATCCTCCTTATTAACCTTATATTATTATATACGAATTATATACACAACACTTATAATTACAAATTCAGAAATTTTATGAACTGTTTCAACTTATTCAAAAAATATATACTCAAAAATAATTATATTTTCTTTATCAACTTTATTATTTGGAATATTAACTTGTAGATTAACTATATTAATATATTAAGACTTTAAGTTAAGTTAAACTAATATCCTTCAAAGTTATAAATAAAGAAATATTTATCTTTAAGTCTTAGTAATTTAAATACACCTTCAGAATTGCATTCTAATATCATATTTGAATATAAGACTTGGTAAAAGAGAATTTACTTCTCCTTAATAGATTTACAATCTACCACTTAATAATCTCAGCCATTTTACCGATTCATATTGCAACGATGATTATTCTCAACTAATCATAAAGACATTGGAACATTATATTTTATTTTTGGTGCTTGAGCTGGAATACTCGGAACATCTTTAAGAATTTTAATTCGAACTGAATTAGGTCAACCAGGATCTTTAATTGGAGATGATCAAATTTATAATGTTATTGTAACCTCTCATGCTTTCATTATAATTTTTTTTATAGTAATACCTATTATAATTGGTGGGTTTGGAAATTGATTAGTACCTTTAATATTAGGTGCCCCAGATATAGCCTTCCCTCGTATAAACAATATAAGATTTTGACTTCTTCCACCTTCCATTCTACTATTATTAATTAGAAGAACAGTAGAAAGAGGAGCGGGAACTGGTTGAACAGTTTATCCACCTTTATCAGCAAGTATTGCTCATGCAGGACCTGCAGTAGATTTAACAATTTTCTCTTTACATCTTGCAGGTATATCAAGTATTATAGGAGCAGTAAATTTTATTACAACTATAATCAATATAAAACCACTATACATAAATCAAACTCAAGTTCCTTTATTTGTTTGATCAGTTGGTATTACAGCTCTTCTATTATTACTTTCCTTACCCGTTCTAGCTGGAGCAATTACTATATTATTAACTGATCGAAATCTTAATACCTCTTTTTTTGATCCCGCAGGAGGAGGAGATCCAATTTTATATCAACATTTATTCTGATTCTTTGGTCATCCAGAAGTTTATATTTTAATTTTACCAGGATTTGGTATAATTTCCCATGTAATTTCTCATGAAAGAGGTAAAAAAGAATCATTTGGAAATTATGGTATAATTTGAGCTATATCAGCAATTGGTTTTTTAGGGTTTGTTGTTTGAGCTCATCATATATTTACAGTAGGTATAGATGTAGATACACGAGCATACTTTACAGGTGCAACTATAATTATTGCAGTTCCAACTGGAATTAAAATTTTTAGTTGACTTGCAACAATATATGGATCTAAAATAGTGTATAGACCAGCATCCCTATGAGCATTAGGATTTATTTTCCTCTTCACAGTCGGAGGATTAACAGGAGTCATTTTAGCAAATTCTGCTATTGATATTATTCTTCATGACACTTATTATGTAGTAGCTCACTTCCATTATGTACTGTCTATAGGAGCAGTATTTGCTATTATAGCAGGATTTGTTCACTGATATCCACTATTTAGAGGGTTAACTTTAAATCCCAATTGATTAAAAGGTCAATTTTTTACTATATTTGTAGGAGTAAATTTAACCTTCTTCCCACAACACTTTTTAGGATTAGCAGGAATACCTCGACGGTATTCAGATTATCCTGATGCATATACTTCATGAAATATCTTATCATCAATAGGATCTATAATTTCATTTATTGCAGTTATTATATTCATTTTCATCTTATGAGAAAGTATAAGTTCTAATCGACCAGTACTATTCTCATCACAAGTAAATAGTTCTATTGAATGATTTAATAACCTACCACCTGCAGAACATACTTATAATGAATTAACCTTAATTACTAAATAATATTTATCTAATATGGCAGAATTTAGTGCAGTGGATTTAAGCCCCACACATAAAGTTTTATACTTTTTTTAGAATTGAATGGCTACATATGCAAATTTAGGTTTACAAGATAGTGCTTCACCATTAATAGAACAATTAATATATTTTCATGATCACTCAATATTTATTATTACAATAATTGTAATTACTGTAGGTTATATAATCTTATCTTTAATAACAAATAAATTTATTGATCGCCATGTTATGGATGGTCAATATTTAGAAATCCTATGAACAATTTTACCAGCAGTAGTTCTAATTTTTATTGCACTCCCATCCCTTCGTATTTTATATTTAATTGATGAAAATTCTAATCCTACATTAACCCTTAAAACTATTGGCCATCAATGATACTGAAGTTATGAATATTCAGATTTCACTGATATTGAATTTGATTCGTACATAATTCCACAAAATGAATTAAATTCTTTTAATATCCGACTACTTGAAGTAGATAACCGAACTACCTTACCAATAAATACTTTAACACGAATTTTAATTACATCAGAAGACGTAATTCACGCCTGAACAATCCCAAGCATTGGTGTTAAAGCTGATGCTACCCCAGGACGATTAAATCAAGCAACCTTCTGATTTAATCGTCCTGGGGTCTTTTATGGACAATGTTCAGAAATTTGTGGGGCTAACCACAGATTCATACCTATTGTAATTGAAAGTACTTCAACCAATGATTTCTTAAAGTGAATTTCAAATATATCTGAATCATCAGATGACTGAAAAGCAAGTAATGGTCTCTTAAACCAAATTATAGTAATATAGCAATTACTTCTGATGAACAAGAAGTTAGTTAAATTATATAACATTAGTATGTCATACTAAAATTATTAGAATCTAATACATCTTTATTCCTCAAATAATACCTTTAAACTGATTTATATTATTTTCTTTATTCTCAATATTATTAATCTTATTTAATGTAATAAATTTTTTCACCTCTTATAATAAAACATCATCACTTTCTACTACTAAAAAATTAATAAAAACCTTAGTTTGAAAATGATAACTAATTTATTTTCAGTTTTTGATCCTTCATCTAATATTATAAATTTTTCAATTAATTGAATAAGAACCTTTATTGGATTATTACTAATTCCAACATCATTATGATTAATCCCATCTCGAAGAACAATAATATGAAATTTAATTATCAATAAACTCCATGAAGAATTTAAACTACTGATTGGAAAGAAAAAAATTAATAAAGGTTCAACCTTTATTTTTATTTCAATTTTTTCAATTATCCTCTTTAATAATTTTATAGGATTATTTCCTTACATTTTTACAAGAACAAGTCATATAGTAATAACATTATCTCTTGCCTTACCATTATGATTGACTTTTATAATTTATGGTTGAATTAATAATACTAAACATATATTTGCCCATTTAGTTCCTCAAGGTACTCCAGGAACTCTTATACCTTTTATAGTATGCATTGAAACAATTAGTAATATTATCCGACCTGGAACCCTTGCTATTCGATTAGCAGCTAATATGATTGCAGGACATCTCTTAATAACTCTTTTAGGAAATACAGGGAATAATATAATATTATCATTATTACCTTTATTAATTCTTACACAAATTCTACTTTTAACCTTAGAGTCTGCAGTAGCTATTATTCAATCATATGTTTTCGCAGTTTTAAGAACACTATATTCTAGAGAAATCAATTAATAATGTCAATACATATTAACCACCCATATCATTTAGTTACTTATAGTCCATGACCCATTGTAGCAGCTTTTAGAATTATAGTAGGAATATTAGGATTTATTAAATTCTCCTATGAATTTAATGAAAAATTAATATTTATAGGAATATTAATCTTAATTTTAACTACAATTCAATGATGACGTGATGTAGTTCGAGAAAGAACTTATCAAGGATGTCATACCAAAGAAGTAATAACAGGTTTACGATGAGGAATAATTTTGTTTATTGTATCAGAAGTATTCTTTTTTGTTTCATTCTTCTGGACATTTTATCATAGAAGTCTTGCCCCCGCGATTGAATTAGGTTCTTCTTGACCTCCATCAGGTATTATTCCTTTTAACGCATTACAAGTCCCCTTATTAAATACTACAGTACTATTAGCTTCAGGAATTACTATTACATGAAGCCATCATGGATTATTAGAAAATAATTATAATCAAGCATTACAAGGATTAATCTTTACTATTATACTAGGACTTTACTTTACAGCCCTTCAATTATATGAATATTATGAAGCACCTTTCACTATTGCTGACTCAGTATTTGGGTCTACATTCTTTGTAGCCACAGGTTTTCATGGACTTCATGTAATTATTGGTACCACCTTCCTAATTACATGTTTATCACGCATATTATTTATACATTTTACCTCAAATCATCATTTTGGTTTTGAAGCAGCAGCCTGATATTGACATTTTGTTGATGTAGTATGACTATTTTTATATGTTTCCATTTACTGATGAGGTAGATAGATATTTATTTAATATAAAAAGTATATTTGATTTCCAATCAAAAAGTCTAATTATTATAGAATAAATAATTCAAATTATCAGCATTATATCAATTATTATTATAACAATTTCCTTTATTGTAATAATATTAACCAATTTCCTTTCAAAAAAAAATATTGAAGATCGAGAAAAAAGTTCTCCTTTTGAATGTGGTTTTGACCCAATTAGATCTTCTCGTTTACCTTTTTCACTACGTTTCTTTTTAATTGCTATTATCTTTTTAATTTTTGATGTAGAAATTGCACTTATCTTACCTATAACTATTATCCCTCTTAGATCAAATATATTAATTTGGACTATCACAAGAATGTTATTCCTTTTTATTTTAACAATAGGTTTATATCATGAATGAAATCAAGGATCTCTTGAATGAGCCTCATAACTATTAATTGGGGTCGTAGTTAATTATAACATTTGACTTGCATTCAAAAAGTATTGAATTATCAATCTTCCTTAATTTAAGTAAGAAGCAAATTAATTGTAATCAGTTTCGACCTGATAGTAAGATATAAAATATCCTTATTTTTAATTGAAACCAAATAGAGGTATATCACTGTTAATGATAAAATTGAAATAATTTTCCAATTAAGAAGATGTGTTGATCGAATAAAAGCTGCTAACTTATTATTCAAGTGGTTTAAGTCCATTTACATCTTATATTTATATAGTTTAAAATAAAACATTACATTTTCATTGTAAAAATAAAAATTAAATTTTTATAAATTTATTCAAAGATAAAATTATCTCAATAACAGCTTCAATGTTATACTCTCTATAAGATATTTGAATAAATAATAAATATAATTAAAATTAAAACTACTAAAAAAACAATTAAATAAGATTTTAAATCATTAGTCTGAAATCATTGATTAATTCTCCCCATTTTTATTAAAACAAAATATAAATTTTGAGCACCAAAATATTCTCTTCATCCTAAATCAATACACTTGATTGAATCAAATCCAATTTTTAAAGGTAATTTATTTACTCCTTTAGTAAAAATTAATGGTATAAATCATATAGATCCTGAAAAAATTACAATTCTATAATACTTAAACAAATTAAAATAATAATTTAATCTATATTTAAATAAAATTCTACCTAATCATAACCCTAATAATCTAACTAAAACCGGTATTATTTTTATAATAAATGGTAAACAAATAAAATAGGGAGTTAAAAAAATTATTCAATTTAATATACCTCCTCCAATTACAGCAAAAATCATTAATCCTAATATTCCATATACTATTATTCATCTTTCCTCTCTAAATTTAAATATAGGTACCATATTAAATTCTCCTCATAAAACATAATAAAATAACCGAAAAGAATAACATACTGTTAAACCTGTTGAAAAGAAATATATAAAATACATAAATATATTTAAATTTCTTATAGATACTAATTCCAAAATTATATCCTTCGAATAAAAACCAGCCAAAAAAGGTATTCCACATAAAGCAAAATTTGATACTATAAAACAAGCAGAAGTTAAAGGTATAAAAATAGATAAATTACCTATAAAACGAATATCCTGAAAATTTTTTATATTATGAATTACTATTCCTGCACATATAAATAATAATGCCTTAAATAAAGCATGTGTTAATAAATGAAAAAAGGCTAAATCAGCAAATCCTATAGATAAAATTCTTATTATTAAACCTAATTGACTTAATGTAGACAGCGCAATAATTTTTTTTAAATCATATTCAAAATTAGCACCTAATCCAGATATAAACATTGTTATAACAGAAATTACTAATAAAAATTTTAATAGTCACTCAGGAAAAGCATTACTAAAACGAATTAATAAATAAACACCAGCTGTAACCAAAGTTGAAGAATGAACTAAAGCCGAAACTGGAGTTGGAGCAGCTATAGCTGCAGGTAACCATGCTGAAAAAGGAATCTGCGCTCTCTTAGTTATTCCTGCCAAAACAATTAAAAAAGAAATTAAACCCATCTCATAATTATTTACTATACAATCCAGATAATAAATATAATTTCAACCCCCATAATTTAATATTCAAGCAATAGCTATTAATAATGCAACATCACCAACCCGATTTGATAAGGCAGTTAATATTCCAGCATTATAAGACTTTACATTTTGATAATAAATTACTAAACAATAAGAAACTAATCCTAATCCATCCCATCCTAATAAAATTCTAATTAAATTTGGTCTAATAATCAAAAATATTATTGATAAAACAAATATTAAAACTAAAAAAATAAAACGATTTAATGTAATATCTTCACTTATATAATCATCACTATACAAAATTACTAAAGATGAAATTAATATAACAAAACTTATAAATAATAAAGACATTCAATCTAACAATAAAGTTATAACAATTGAAGTTGAATTTAATCTAACAACTTCTCATTCAACAAAATATACTAAGCTATTCATAATAAAAAATATACTTAATATAAATCTTATTAATGAAAAAAATATTAATAAAAAAAATCTAATAAAACATAATGACAAATATATCACAACCTAAGATAACAATCTATATCTATGATACCACAAATCATAATTTTATTTAAACTACTTAAGTAAACTAAAATCAAATTAATACAAAATCTCTTTTCAAGATCAATAAATTTAAAGGTAATCAATGTAATATTAGTAATAAATATTCACGACAATACCCTCTAACTCTACTATAAATTCCAGAATAATAAGTCCCATGCTGACTGTAAGAGTATAAGTAAAGAGTATAAGCAGCACTAAAAAAAGAAATTAATATTAAAAATAATATTACTATTCATATTCACCCAACTATTCTATTAAATAAACCAATTTCTCCTAATAAATTTAATGAAGGAGGGGCTGCTATATTACATGAAGAAAGTAAAAATCATCAAAGAGCTATTCTTGGTATCAAATTTAATAAACCTTTATTAATTAGTAAACTTCGTCTACCCAGCCGTTCATAACTAATATTAGCTAAACAAAATAAACCAGAAGAACATAATCCATGTGCAATTATTAAAACAAAAGATATATAAAAACCCCATACATTTAAAGTTATTAATGCCCCTACCACCAACCCTATATGAGCTACAGAAGAATAAGCAATTAAAGCCTTAATATCAACTTGACGTAAACATATTAAACTTACTAAAAAACCCCCTACTAATCTAACTGAAAGTCAAAAAACATTTATTATCATCCCAATTTTCATAAGATATTCAAAAACACGCAATAAGCCATAACCACCTAACTTAAGTAAAACCCCTGCTAAAATTATAGAACCCGAAACAGGAGCTTCCACGTGTGCTTTAGGTAATCATAAATGAACTAAATATAAAGGCATTTTAACTAAAAACGCCAAAATTATTACCAAATATAAATAAAAATTTATAAAATCTCTTAAATAAAATAAGCAAAAAACTAAATAATTTAAATTTCTATAAAGATATACAATTCCCAATAATAAAGGTAAAGATGCAAATAAAGTATAAAAAAGTAAGTAAATACCAGCTTGTAACCGTTCAGGTTGATATCCCCACCCAAAAATTAAAAATAAAGTTGGGATTAATCTACCTTCAAAGAAAAAATAAAATGAAATTATATTTATTCTACAAAAAGTACAATATAATATAGATAACAATACCAAAATCATAAACAAAAATATATTATCATAAAATTTATATCGAATAACTGAATGTCTAGCAGTAATTATTAATACACAAATTCAAAATCTTAATATTACTAAACCATATGATAAGTAATCATAACCAAAAATATATCTTAATCCTCTTCAACAAAAAAAATCCATATTAATTATAAACATTAAAGAAATAAAAAATAATAAATTTTGAATCAATCATCAATTCATTTTTATAAAACATAAAGGGGTTAAAAAAATTATATACAAAATATATCTTAGCATTGCAATAAACCAAAACTATTAAAGTAATCATTACCATGAGTACGAATTATAGAAACCAAAACTGATAAACCTAAGGCACCTTCACAAACTGCAAAAGACAAAAAAAATATTGTTATATATAATTCCCCTCTTATTAATACTACATAATAATACAAGACAATAAATAAAATCAAAACAATAAATTCCAATCTTAATAAAGTTATTAATAAATGCTTCCGTTTAGAAGAAAATACCCATAAACCACAAAAAAATATAAAGTAAAACAATATTAACATTAACGTTTTAATAGTTTAAAATAAAACATTGGTCTTGTAAACCAAAAATAAGTCTTACTTTTAAAACTTCAAAGGAAAGAAAATCTCATCATTAATTTCCAAAATTAATATTTTTTATTAAACTACCCTTTGATATTTTATATTTACTATTAAGATTAAGAATTATTTTAAGAATCATCTTCTTATTTTTAAATCATCCATTATCAATAGGATTAATTTTATTTTTACAAACAATTTCTATATGTCTTATTAGAGGATTTATATCTTTAAGATTCTGATTTTCTTATATTTTACTTCTAATTTATTTAGGGGGGATATTAGTATTATTTATATATATTACTAGATTAGCCTCAAACGAAATATTTTTTTATTCAAATAAAATTCTTTTCAGAATCATTCTTTTACCTTCAATTCTTAGATTAATTTTCTATATTAACCCTAACTGCCCCTCAAACCTTTATGAAAATTTAGAGAACAATTTCACCTTAAACTTAATTCCTAATAACTTTTTATTAAAAATATATAATCAACCTATCAATATTATTACTATTTTAATTGCATCCTATCTATTTTTAACTTTAATTGCAGTCGTTAAAATCATTAATATTTATAAAGGACCTTTACGACAAATAAACTAATGTATAAACCCTTACGTAAAACACATCCATTAATTAAAATTTCCAATAATGCCCTCGTTGATCTCCCCACCCCCTCAAATATTTCATCCTGATGAAATTTTGGATCCCTTCTAGGATTATGTTTAGGTATTCAAATCATAACAGGGTTATTCTTAGCTATACACTATTCAGCTCACATTGATTTAGCATTTTCAAGAGTAGCTCATATTTGCCGAGACGTAAATTATGGGTGATTATTACGAACACTTCATGCAAATGGAGCATCAATATTTTTCATTTGTATTTATCTTCATATTGGACGTGGTATATACTACGGGTCATATAAATTTTATTTCACATGAATAACAGGAGTAGTAATCCTATTCTTAGTTATAGCAACAGCTTTTATAGGATATGTTTTACCTTGAGGACAAATATCTTTTTGAGGAGCTACAGTGATTACTAATTTATTATCTGCTATTCCCTATCTAGGTATTGAGTTAGTTCAATGGGTTTGAGGAGGTTTCGCAGTTGATAATGCAACATTAAATCGTTTCTTCACCTTTCATTTTGTTTTACCTTTTATTGTTGCAGCAGCAGTTATAATTCACTTATTATTCTTACATCAAACAGGTTCTAATAACCCTCTAGGGTTAAATAGTAATATTGATAAAATTCCTTTTCATCCTTACTTTACATTTAAAGATATCCTAGGCTTTATTATTTTATTTACATTACTATCTATTTTATCTTTAAAAGAACCTTATATTTTAGGAGATCCAGATAATTTTATCCCAGCTAATCCATTAGTTACCCCTGTTCACATTCAACCAGAATGATATTTCTTATTCGCTTATGCAATTTTACGTTCTATTCCTAATAAATTAGGAGGAGTAATTGCTCTTGTTATATCAATCGCAATTTTATTTTTTATACCATTAACAATTACAAATTCCCGAGGATTACAATATTACCCTATTAATCAATTTATATTTTGATCTATAGTAGTTATTGTAATTCTTTTAACATGAATTGGAGCTCGACCAGTTGAAGATCCTTATATTTTAACAGGACAAGTATTAACTGTTATATACTTCCTTTATTATATCTTAAATCCTTTAGTTATTAAAACCTGAGATGAAATTCTCTATTAATAAAGTTATAAACTTAATGAATAAGCTTATGTCTTGAAATCATAATGAAAGGGTTAAAATCCCTTATTAACTTTAAATATACTTATCCAAACCTTTAAAAAAGAATTTTAAACCCTAAATAAAAAAATAAAAAATTCAATGATAAAGGTAAAAATCTTTTTCATGCTAAATATATTAATTTATCATAACGATAACGAGGTAAGGTACCTCGTACTCAAATATACATAAAAGCAATAAAAATTAACTTCAAATAAAAAGTAAGTGAATTAAGATTGGATCCAAGAAAAATTACACACATTAATATTCTTATAAATAAAATTCTTGAATACTCTCTTAAAAAAATTAAAGCAAAACCTCCTCTACCATATTCAACATTAAATCCTGAAACTAATTCAGATTCACCTTCAGCAAAATCAAAAGGACTCCGATTTGTTTCAGCAAGACATGAAACAAATCACACATTACATAATGGTAAACATAAAAACAAAAATCATACCCCCATTTGAAAATAATAAAAATCAAGTAATGAATATCTTCCAATTAAAAAAATAAAAGACAATAAAATTAAAGCTAGTCTTACCTCATAAGAAATTGTTTGTGCTACCGCACGTAATCCTCCTAATAAAGCATAATTAGAATTAGAAGATCAACCAGCCAACATAACAGTATACACGCCCATTCTTGTACATACAAGAAAAAAAAATAAACCCAAATTAAATGTTAATAATCCTCTCATGTAAGGTATTAATATTCATAAAATTAAAGATAAAAATAAAGAAAATACAGGACATACATAATATAATATATAATTAGAAACTAAAGGATTTACATGCTCCTTACAAAATAACTTAATAGCATCTCTAAAAGGTTGTAAAATCCCTGTAAAACCAACTTTATTAGGTCCTTTACGTAAATGAATATAACCTAGAACCCTGCGTTCTAATAATGTAAAAAAGGCAACTCCTACTATTACAAAAATAACTAAAATTAATCCAACTAATATTAATATAAATAATTCTTTTCTTAACATTTACTACCTATGATTTATAACCATATTTACAGATTCTAAATCTGTTACACTTCCTTCTGCCAAAATAGTATATTAATAATATTCCTAAATTAAAAATTATTTTAAATATTTGGTCCTCTCGTACTAAAATATTTTAATTAATTAAAGATAGAAACCAACCTGGCTCACGCCGGTTTAAACTCAGATCATGTAAGACTTTCAAGGTCGAACAGACCTAGTTATTGAACATCTGCACCCAAAACTAATCTTAATCCAACATCGAGGTCACAATCTCTTTTTTTGATATGAACTCTCAAAAAGAATTATGCTGTTATCCCTAAGGTAATTTAATCTTTTAATCATCAAATATGGATCCCATAACTAATTATAACATTAAATATAAAGAAAAGTTCAATTTATTTTCTAATCACCCCAATTAAATAAACTTTTTAATAATTAAAAATTACTTCTATAACCCAATCAATTAATGCATTTATTAAACTCTATAGGGTCTTCTCGTCCCTTAATATTATTTAAGTCTTTTTACTTAAAATCTAAATTCAATTCAAATTAATATAAAACAGTATTCACTTCATCCAACCATTCATACCAGCCTTCAATTAAAAGACTAATGATTATGCTACCTTTGCACAGTCAAAATACTGCGGCCCTTCAAATAAATATTCAGTGGGCAGGTTAGATCTCCTATAATACTAATCCAAGAGACCATGTTTTTAATAAACAGGCGAGCAAAATTTTTGCCTAATTCTTCATATTAACAAATCAATATATTTCATAAAATAAACTAGAATTTTACTAATTAAATCATACTTTCCAAGATTTATAAATTCAATCTAATATTTTAATATAAAAATTAAATAATAATTAAAATTAATAAAAATAAGAATTAAATTTTAACATCCTTTAACTATTAACAAATTCTAAATCTATAAAATTCTCCTTGATCACAATATTATAATTATATTTTAAAAAGTTAATCCCTTTTAAAATTAAAAATATAAAATATCCAAATATTAAATTATTTAATAAATTATATCTTCTGAATTAAATTCATTTATTAAAAAACTAGATATCCTTAAAAACGAATAACATTTCATTACCAACTAAAAATTATTAATATTTATGAAATAATAACCAATATTTTTAATTAAATCTTTTAAATTCGAGAATAAAAAAATTTATAATATATTTAAATACACTCTGATACACAAGATACAATAAACAAAATTACCTTTTATAAATTATAACATAATTTTTAATTTCCCTCACAGTACTAATACACTATAGTAAAAATAATTAAATCAATTCATTTTACAATAACTAAAATTTACTTTATTAATATTAAATAAATAAAATTTAACAAAACAATAATATTAATTTCAGATTACATCGAATTGCACGATAAATAACTTCAGTGTAAATGAAAATCTTAACTTTAAGTTTAATCTGATTTAACTTTCTAGGTACATTTTCCAATACACCTACTTTGTTACGACTTATCTCATCTTAATAACGAGAGTGACGGGCGATGTGTACATATTATAGAGCTACTAATCATTTTAACAATCTTTATAAAATTACAATTAAATCCACCTTCATATTATTATTTCAATAATAATCCATATAAATAAAATTTATTGTAATCCATTACTCAACTTAAATATTACTGCACCTTGACTTGAAATCCTAAATACTAATATATCTAGAAAATAACCTAAAAGTATATTCTTAAACAGAGGTATACAAGAAACAATTTAAGTAAGGTTCAACGTGGACTATCGATTACATAACAGATTCCTCTAAATAGACTATAATACCGCCAAATTCTTTAAGTTTAAAGATCATAGCTATTAATACTCCAGCTTAAAATTTTACAATAAAAATAATAGGGTATCTAATCCTAGTTTACATTTTCAATTTCATAACAATCATACCATAAAAATATACTTCTTAAGATATTATAAATATTTCACCTTAAAACACCTTAAATCCTATTTAAAAATAAATATTAATTACTTTAAAGCTAATAATGTTTACTTGATTTCGTTGTATAACCGCGGATGCTGGCACAACTTTTACCAAACCTTTATAACATTTACTAAATCTAAGTTAACTTAATATAAATAATACTATCTACTGCAATTATTAAATTAAAAATCATTAAGAAATTTAAATTATATAAAAATTTACATATAGATTAATGCTAAAATAAACAATTTAAAGCAAGAATAAAACTCAGATTTATAACTTAATCATAACATTAGGTACAGCTTAAATTTACAATGATTATTTGTAATAAAAATTAACCCATTAAAGAAAAATTCGGAACAAAGAAAAACAAGAAACCTTTACCCGTCAAATAAGCTGAATTAAGTAAAAATTGAAATAAGCCGCTTCTTCCCGAGGCCTACAAGTCTTTTGCCCTCAAACTTGAAATTTAACATTGTTTAAAACTTTCTCCCTAAACATTGGACTATATTTACAGTGTTATTTATTCTAACCACTAGATTCCATTTTTTTTTAATTTACAAATGGAATCTAGTGGTTAGAATAAATAATACTGTAAGTATATAATAATAACTTAACTTTAATTATTTGCCTTACATAGTTTAATAAAAATAATTGTAATACACGTACATATGTTATTATTATTTAGACCTTTTTATTTTTCCCATTTAGGTTATTATACCTTATATAAATAAGGGTGTTATTTAATACGAATAATACTCATAAATCTTTTCTTGATAAGATCTTAAGTATAAAAAAGGTAAATATATTCTATTATGTCCTTATTATAATCCGACCTATCATTTTACTCAAACCATACCTAATCCTAGCTCATAATTTATAAAATTTAACTATAGTCCAATGAAATAAGACTTTCTTTAAACTACACAACCTTAATCA